TCTTTAATCCATTTTCTTTAGTTATTCACTAGAACAATTATGATCCGGAAGTAAATCCGGGGCAAGTGTTCGGATCTATTATGACATAGGAGAGAGGCGCTCAACGGACCTTTTTGAATCTTCTAAAACCCTTTCTGGACTTTGAATTGAAATTCAATAATTTTTTTGTGCAACCTAGTGGATTCAGATTTAAATTAGAAATTCCTAGATGGAACTAATTTCATTTTCTGTCTTAAATAGAAGAGATTATTATGCACTCCATTTCCAATCACGTGAGCAGTCATTAGCATTGCTAGAGGACATACTGGTATTTCTATTTAGTTTTTGAGGGTCTCTTTTTTTAGTTTAAATTTTAGTTTGAATAACAGAAAAAGGGGGGAATTCTCTACTGTATCCACATATCATTTATCTCTACGAAATACCAGACGAAATAGAACGATTTTAGAAGGGATATAATGAAATTTTTTTGATTGGCTGTTCCTATAGCCTATAATAAATTAGAAATGATCCGTTTTATTGGACTGATGGAGACAACAAACAATTAATTACAACAAATTAAAATGAAATATATTAAATTTAAATATATATATAATAGAAAATCAAAATATAATAGAAAATCAAAAATAAAAATAATAGAAAATAAAAAGAAAAAGAAAATCGAAATAGAATAAATATAAAAAAAAATATAAAATAATAATTAGAAAAAAAAAAAAAAATAAACAGAGTGTTCTTATTCAAAACGTCCTGTGATCTTCAACCAATTCTGTGCTTCAATATAATTACCAGGGGTAAGGGCTATAGCTTGTTTCCAATATTCAGCGGCTTGATCAAACCAAGCCTCCGCAATCTCAGAATCTCCCTGTCGAATGGCCTGTTCTCCGCGGTCGGAATAGGTGAGTAAATTCCTTCCCTTAGAACCGTACTTGAGAGTTTCCTACCTCATACGGCTCAGCAGTCAATTCTTTTGACGTTCCATTTTGTTTTCTTTTTCTGGAGTTAACCAAAAGAAAATAGGTTAATTACATAAGTTTCAAACTTGAATTTTGATTAATAAAGAGTTTCATCTCTTTTTTTATAGTTTTATCTTTTCTCCTACCTTCAGAAGAATAAAACATCGATATTAACACTCGCATTCTAATTTTCTGAAAGGTAACTATCTCGATTTCATATATCATATACTTTCCTATGTGATATATCTATTTCTATAGTATATAGAATCTTTGAGAAAGACTTTTTTTCATAAGAAAGAAAAGACTTACTATCTTTGGGATCTGATACTACACCGCTGCTCAAAACCTTAGGGGATCGACTTTATTACATAAGTGGATTCCTAACTTTTGTATCATGATATATTTTGTATCATGATATAAGTAAGCAGTTCTTATTGTATCGGCACAAAACCTCGCCAATTGATCTTTACGGTGCTTACTCTATCAATTAGATCTTTTATCCATAGAAAAAAAAGTATCTAGGCATATCTATATTTCTTCATTTTTTTTGACTTCTATGAAGTTTTTTTTCTTTGCTACAGCTGATAAAAATCGTTGTTTTGGACGATATATATGTACAAAGCCTATTTTTTCTAGTATTTCTTATTTTTCTAGTATTTATTAGCCGATTTGCTCGTTCTTTTTTTTTTTTTTTCTTTCTATAGTGGAGATAGTCGCACGTAATGACAGATCACGGCCATATTATTAAAAGCTTGGGGTAAGAACGGATTTCGTTCGAGTGCCCGAAAATAATATTCTAAAGCTTTCGTATGTTCTCCGTTACTTGTGTGAATAAGGCCTATGTTATAAAGTATATAACTTCGATCATAGGGATCAATTTCCAGTCGCATAGCCTCATAATAATTCTGTAAAGCTTCCGCATAATTTCCTTCAGATTGCGCCGACATCCGTTACGGTCGTCATTCGGTTCAAAGAATCTCCGTTCCAGAACCGTACGTGAGATTTTCATTTCATACGGCTCCTCCTTTATGTGTATAATGATAAAAATGAATACATCAAATCAAAAAAGATTGCAGTATTCTTTCTCATTATCAACTGTGCAGGGCTAGTGTTTTTACAAGAAATCTCTAGCCAACCTTCCTGTAAAAGATCTTTTCTTAACATCAAGTATGTTGGTACTGGATAAAAAAAGGTAACTCCAACAATATCTTTGTCCTCAACGCCGCTTAATTTCCCGGAATTAGTCACTTCAACAGCCTTCGATGGTTATACGGGTATCCAAAAATACGAACGAGATGGATGTTTGTTGTCCCAACCATTCTTGTTAGTCCCGATCCCGAAAAGAAAGGAAGGATATTTTTTTTTTTTTTTTTTACAAAGTTTTCGTGTTGTTGATTCCTAAGCGTAGTGCTTCTTCCCCCATGCCGCCTATTGCTACTAGTGGAGTAGGGTTAACCTAACCCCATAGTATAGGTATAACCTTTCGCTTAATACTAAAAATCTATAATTGAAGCATATGAGGCTGCATTAATCGGGGATACACGACAGAA